ATTTGAAGATGTTAGCACAGGTCGCTTTATTAGATAAGAGTACATTTTCAGCTATTGTTACTCAACTTTAAAAAAACAGAAAAATTTATTAATTTTAATTTACAATGGCACATAAGAAAGGAGCAGGGAGTACAAAAAACGGTAGAGATTCAAATTCTCAACGATTGGGTATTAAAATATATGGTAACCAGCCAGTTAAAGCAGGTGGTATTATTGTCCGTCAACGTGGTCTTTCAGTCCGCCCTGGTCGTGATATTGGTGTTGGCAAAGATTATACGTTATTTGCATTAAGGTCAGGTATTGTTGAATTTACAACTGATAAAAATTGTAAATATGTCAATGTTCAATAAAACCTTTTTTGGTAAAGTTAATTTTTACAATTTAACTCGCTGACTTTATAACATATTTACGGGAAGGTATTAACGGTGTTTGTAGAAATAAATTTGAACCCAACTTCTTTATATATTATTAATAAGTTGGGTTCAAAGTATATATGCTTCCAATTCTTGCCTTTTCTCGGGTCATCTGATTGGCTGTAGCTTAGGTTTTGGCCACTCCAGATTCTAATGGTTATCTCAAAGATATATCTTTGTCTCCCCAGGTAGGATTTGAACCTACGACAAATCGGTTAACAGCCGATCGCTCTACCCCTGAGCTACTGAGGAAGTTTTTTCTATTATTACACAGTTTTATTATGCCATACCCATATAATATCTGTCTACGATTAAATTGATGCTAGAAGTAAATTGTCTCTTATGTGACAAAATTTAAATATCGAAGTGTTTAAGAATTAATGGTCGAAACTGCAACTATTACTTCTTATATTACTTCTTATATATTAGTTGCAGTTTCGACCGTCTTCATTAGGTGATTCTTTGACTACGAAAAAATTGTGACAGTAAGTCATTTAGTTCGAATTGACTAGTTTTTAAAAAATTTGTCAACTCTAACGGCTCATTTTCTTCCATTTGAGCAACTTCTTGCTCTATTCCTTCATATATACCAATTCCAGCAAACGAAAAGTCATCTGCAGTTATTTGATCAGCCAGAAAATCTTTCGCTAAGTCAATATATTCTTGCCTTTCTGAGAAATGAAAATTGTTTCTAATTGTTTCCACAGAGTCTAAAAGCATGTCAGACGCTTCAGGGTCTAAAGAGGGTATTCGACCAGCTATTAATGTCGGTGTTTCAGTATTTTTGTTTTTTTTTTAGTTCATTTAATTGTCTTAACAGGCTGAAAAATTTTTTTTCGTCCATGATGTTTTTACTGTTTTATTATATTTAACTTACTTGTAGGCTTAGATGAGTTGAAAGCCAAAATCAATAAACTTGATAACTTAGATAAATCAAAGAAATCAGATTTAGTCGCTAGTTTATATAAGTTATATAAAGATTTAAGAATTTTGAATGAAGAGTGATAAAGTGTATTACTCTTTTTAATTATTTTATTTTAAATATTCATCAGATTATAAATTAATTAAGGTTTGGTATCTCAGTGGTTTTCTGATACAATACTGTTTAAGTTAGCGAGTGTAGCTCAGGGGTAGAGCGCAACCTTGCCAAGGTTGATGTCGCGCGTTCGAATCGCGTCACTCGCTTTTGCATTACATTCTGAAATTAATGATAGATTGTGGAAAAATGAATCATCATGATAGCAAAGTTTTTTGAATGTAAATTTAACTCAAATGCTCGTAACGTTTCAAAATCAATACCCTTTATATTGAGAATTGATTTTAGTTCAATTTTTAACGTTTTTATTAATCTGAAATAAAATTAGTTAAAAATATTGAATTCAATATATAATCTGTTGTAAGGGATTGACTTAGTATTAAAGTTGAGTTTTTCTGTTTTTTCAAATCTATTAATTAAGAGTAAGAAAGTAAAAAATTTTTCTATAGGAGGAAAAAGTTTATGGCACTACCTTGGTATCGTGTTCATACGGTTGTACTTAATGATCCAGGTCGTTTAATTGCCGTACATCTAATGCATACAGCACTTGTTGCTGGTTGGGCAGGATCAATGGCATTATATGAGCTTGCAGTTTTTGACCCTTCTGATCCAGTTCTGAATCCAATGTGGAGACAAGGTATGTATGTAATGCCTTTCATGGCCCGACTTGGTGTAACTGATTCTTGGGGTGGTTGGAGTATTACTGGAGAAAGTGTTTCGGATCCAGGTATTTGGAGTTTTGAAGGAGTTGCTTTAACGCATATTATTTTATCAGGAATGTGTTTTTTAGCAGCAATCTGGCATTGGGTTTACTGGGATCTAGAGTTATTTAGAGATCCACGTACTGGTGAACCAGCATTAGATCTTCCAAAAATTTTTGGTATTCATTTATTTTTAGCAAGCTTATTGTGTTTTGGTTTTGGCGCTTTCCACGTTACAGGAACATTTGGTCCTGGTATTTGGGTTTCTGATGCTTATGGTGTTACAGGCCGTGTACAAGCTGTTGCTCCGGCATGGGGTGCAGAAGGTTTTAACCCATTTAACCCAGGTGGAATTGCATCTCACCATATTGCAGCAGGTATTTTAGGTCTCCTTGCTGGTGTATTTCATTTGACAATTAGACCCCCACAGAGACTTTATCGAGCTCTTCGTATGGGTAATATTGAAACTGTATTATCAAGTAGTATCTCTGCTGTATTCTTTGCGGCATTTATTACTTCTGGTACTATGTGGTACGGTGCGGCAGCGACTCCAATTGAACTATTTGGCCCTACTCGTTATCAATGGGATAGTGGTTATTTTCAACAAGAGATTGAGCGTCGTGTAGAAAGTTCATTAGGTGAAGGTTTATCATTAAGCCAAGCTTGGTCACGAATTCCTGATAAATTAGCCTTTTATGATTACATTGGTAATAACCCGGCAAAAGGTGGTTTATTCCGAGCTGGTCCAATGAATAAAGGTGACGGTATTGCAGAAGCTTGGTTAGGACACCCAGTTTTCCAGGATAAGGAAGGTCGTGAACTAACTGTACGTCGAATGCCTGCTTTCTTTGAAACATTCCCAGTTATTTTAGTGGATAAGGATGGTATTGTTCGTGCTGATATTCCATTCAGACGTGCTGAATCAAAGTATAGTATTGAACAAGTAGGTGTTAGTACTAATTTCTATGGTGGAAAATTAAATGGTCAAGTCTTTACGGATGCTCCAACTGTTAAAAAATATGCAAGAAAAGCACAATTAGGTGAAGTTTTTGAATTTGATCGAACAACATTAGAATCAGATGGTGTATTTAGAAGTAGTCCACGTGGTTGGTATACTTTTGGTCACGCAAACTTTGCTTTATTATTCTTCCTTGGTCATTTATGGCATGGTGGTCGTACTTTATTCAGAGATGTTTTTGCAGGTATTGGTAGTGAAGTTATCGAGCAAGTTGAATTTGGTGCATTCCAAAAACTTGGTGATAAGACTACTAAGAAGCAAGGTGTCGTATAAAGTTCGTAATAAATACAATTAAGAATTAGTTAAATTATGGAAGCGTTAGTATATACTTTCTTATTAATTGGAACATTAGTTGTAATTTTCTTCGCAATTTTCTTTAGAGATCCTCCAAGAATTGTTAAGAAGTAAAAAAACTAATACATTTTATTCGGTGAAAAAAATCATTCACGATTGTGAATGATTTTTTTTTAATCTTCATGTTCTTCGAAGGGGTCGCGTAATTCTTTGGCTGCTGGTCCAAAGGCCGTAAAAATTGAGTAACCTGTGATGCCTAAAAGTAAACCAGAAATGAAAATACTTAGGATTTTTGCACTTTCCATAAAAAAATAATATTCAATAAGTTACCCGTAAATAGGAAACTTTGTTTATAATATACATTATGAGTAATATTATAAACTAGTATTATATAATCTAATTCTCTTGAACTTAAAATTATGGCACTAAGAACGCGATTAGGAGAAATTTTACGACCACTTAATGCAGAATACGGTAAGGTAGCTCCAGGCTGGGGAACAACTCCTGTTATGGGCTTTTTCATGGCTATGTTTCTACTATTTTTAGTTATTATCTTACAAATTTACAACTCTTCAATTATCCTTGAGAACGTTGATGTAGATTGGGTAACTACATAGCATTTAGTTTAAAATGGGTAGGTTGCATATTATATACAAGTATGTAGCCTATTTACTTTCTAGTCAGGTTTGCTGGTACTTACGGTATTTAGTATAAAGTGTAAGTTTTTTATAAGTCTTTCAAATAAATTATAGCAATTGATAAGTAGCTTACTAAGCTATAATTAGTAAATTATTAATTTTACAAATCATTTAATTAAATTATGTCTCATAACGTAAGAGTTTACGATACTTGTATTGGTTGTACTCAATGTGTTCGTGCATGCCCATGTGACGTTTTAGAAATGGTTCCATGGGATGGCTGTAAAGCTGGACAAATTGCATCAGCTCCTAGAGCAGAAGATTGTATTGGTTGTAAGCGTTGTGAAACAGCTTGTCCTACAGACTTTTTAAGTGTACGCGTCTACTTAGGTAGTGAAACTACACGTAGTTTAGGTTTAACCTACTAAAATAATCTATAAAATATATATATATTGAATTAAATATATGTATATTGCAATATGGCCATATTACAGGAATTATACTTTCTAATTTTCTATATTATTTTCAGAACAAATTTGTATTTTTCGAAAGGAAGGAATAACTTAATATTTAATCTTTTGATAATTAAGGGTTTTCTTTCTTTTTAATAATTTTATTTATTATTTCTTTATGCAAATACAAACGGCATTCTTATGTGAAATAATAAATATTCAACAATTAGAAAATATGAATAGATAAAAGGAGTGTTGTAGTGGATTATTTTGAAAACAATAATTACAAAATTTTAGTTACTGAGAAAATAAGGAATTGTACAAGCAATTAATGGAGGAATTTATTAATGTAGTAATCGATGATATTCTGCTTTATCACCTTATTTAAGATTTCATTAATGGCGTTATCAACCTCTTTCTCTTGGATATTTTAATTAAATTATTTCGTTATTCAGTTTAATGAAATTTTTATTTATTCGTTGTTGAGACAAAATTAAATGGGACTCTATAAGTAATCTTGTATATCTTGTTATTTTTTTGCAAATTAAATCTGTTTTTTTACATTTTGCAAGCAGTCCACATTTAGTTAGTGCTCTAAAAATATTCTTCACCGATGGACTATCTGGATTATTTGATCAATTGTAATACTTCGCTAATATTTTTCTTTTTTCGGGCACAAATATATATTACGTAAAAAATTTGCATTAACAGAATTTGTTTGTTATCTTAGATTACGTAGTTCTTATGCAGTCGTGGCGAAATTGGTAGACGCACTAGATTTAGGTTCTAGCGGGTATTCCCATGAGAGTTCGAGTCTCTCCGACTGCATCTTCAACTTTGTTTGGTGAATTTAATAGTCATTTGCCGACTTTTGGATTATTTATTTGCATTGGGGGTAGAGGGACTTGAACCCTCACGACCAATTGATCAACAGATTTTAAGTCTGTTGTGTCTACCATTCCACCATACCCCCGTTGTTTTTAAGGCGACACCCAGATTCGAACTGGGGATAGAGGATTTGCAATCCACTGCCTTACCACTTGGCCATATCGCCTTGAAATAAAATACTGTAATTAATATAAGCTATATCTTAATAAAAGTAAAAGAGATATAAAATTTTAATGCTTTTTCTATCCATATGTTGTTTGTTTAGGTTGTAAATATCTTATAGTGTTATTTTATGTATTAAAAGTGTTTTATTGTAAGGTCAAATTACTTTCTTCATTTATGACAACTAAAAAAGACTATGCCCATGGGGAAAAGAAAATAACTTTCAAAGCCAAATCTAAAAGAAATATTATGAGATCCTTGTTTTACAAATTAATAATTTTATTTAATTTAAGTTGACCCCATTAATGCTTTATAATAATATTGTCTTATGTAGTGCGGGTATAGTTTAGTGGTAGAACCTTAGCCTTCCAAGCTAATGATGGGAGTTCGATTCTCCCTACCCGCTTTCAAGTTTATTGTTTATTATAAGTTATTAATCTCAAAAGGTTTGCCATTATATAGCATTTGGTATTGCAATAGTATTCTATAATGTGTGATTCTTATTGCAAAGGGAAAATTGTCAGTATAAAAATTTTATTGAACATTTTTCATAGAAAGATTAAATAAATAACGATAGGGTGTTAAAATTGTGTTTAGTTAAATTATTAATTACGTTAGATTAAAAGTAATAAAAATATGACAGCATCTTTTTTACCTTCGATTTTAACACCAGTTGTTACACTTGTTTTTCCGGGTCTTTGCTTTGCACTATTTTTTGTATTAATTGAACAAGAAGAAGTGGTTTAGTCCTTAAAACAATAGGGATATTCAGTTAAATGTTTAAATTTTAATTTCACTGAAATCCCTATTATTTTATAATTGAAAAATATTTTAATTATTTAAGTTAATGATAATGAATATTCAATCAAATTTAGATAATTTAATTTTCGCGAATTTGTTATTTGTAACAATAGTTTGTTGGGCAAGTTTAGTTTTTCCGAAATTTAAATTTTTATCCAAATTAGGGTTTTATGGTAATTGTTGTGCTAGTTTTTGCCTCTTCATACTATTAGGTTCAAGATGGTTAATATCAGGTTATTTTCCATTAAGTAATTTATATGAATCTTTAATGTTTTTAGCTTGGGGGATAACATCATTAGGAATTATTATTGAAAACCGTTCAAAGGTTTCAATTATTGGTTCGATTAGTACACCAATTGCATTATTTGTTACTGGTTTTGCAAGTTTATCTTTACCGGAAGCTATGCAATCACCTTCCTCATTAGTACCTGCATTAAAGTCTAATTGGTTAATGATGCATGTTACTGTTATGATGTTAAGTTATGCTAGTTTATTAATAGGTTCGCTTTTAAGTATTTTCTTTTTAGTACTCTTTAACAATAAAAAAGAAAAGGTTTCAATTCAAGGCAGTTCATATGGTGGTCAATTTGAACCAAATTCTAGCTTTACTGAAAATATAGCATTTTATAAAACAGAAACTATAGAAAATTATTCTAATTTACTTTCAGAGAGTAATAATCCTGTAGATAATACAATAAGTCCAAGATTAACTTTATTAGAAAGTATCGATAATTTAAGTTATAGGACAATAAGTTTTGGGTTTCCACTTTTAACTGTTGGGATTATAGCCGGGGCAGTATGGGCAAATGAAGCTTGGGGTTCATATTGGAGTTGGGATCCTAAAGAAACTTGGGCCTTAATTACATGGCTAGTTTTTGCTTCTTATTTGCATGCCCGAATTACAAAATCTTGGCAAGGTGAAAAACCTGCGTTAATAGCTTCAGCTGGTTTTGTTGTTGTTTGGATTTGTTACCTTGGGGTTAATTTTCTTGGTCAAGGTTTACATACATACGGGCAAATCTAGATGGTTTGGTAGTTAGTTTTTTAATAATTTTAAATAATTTGAACTGTCACTTTTTTTATTATTAAGAATTGTTATAATAAAAAAAAATTAGAAAAAAGGCTAAACTCGTTATATAATCTTATACAAGTTATTTGCTACTTTAAAGTAAGCAATTTTATATTCACTCTTTGTAAGTTAATTAACTTGAAGAAGAGAATATTTTTACTTCTCTCGAGGTAAAAATAATTGATTTTAAGTATAATAGGAGAAAGAATCGTGTCAGGTGGTTCAACAGGAGAAAGACCTTTTTCAGATATTATCACAAGTATTCGCTACTGGATTATCCATAGTATTACAATCCCTGCATTATTTGTTGCAGGATTTCTTTTTATTAGTACAGGTTTAGCGTATGATGTTTTTGGTACGCCAAGACCTAACGAATATTTCACGCAAGATCGTCAACAAATTCCGTTAGTAAATGACCGTTTCAGTGCTAAGCAGGAATTAGAAGATTTAACAAAAGGCCTATAAAAGTAGAAAACATGTTAGAGGTATAAATGATCAATACAAATCAACCAATTGCATATCCTATTTTCACTTTTCGTTGGCTTACAATACATGCATTAGCAGTACCAACGGTTTTCTTCCTTGGTGCTATTACATCAATGCAATTTATTCAACGATAGGAGATATTTTTAGATGAGTGCACCGAATCCTAATAAACAACCTGTAGAGTTAAACAAAACTTCATTATTTTGGGGTTTACTTTTAATTTTTGTTTTAGCTGTACTATTTTCAAGTTATTTCTTTAACTAATTAAAATAGACAGATTAAAATCAATTTCACTATTAAAATAATTTTTTGAGGAGATTGTAAAGATGAGTGATGCTGGACGAGTACCACTTTGGATGGTAGCAACGATTGGTGGCCTTGCCGCTTTAGGTTTATTATGTTTATTTTTCTTTGGCGCTTATTCAGGCTTAGGATCTTCACTGTAAACTGTAATTGTTGTAAAAATATTATTTATTATAAAAAAAGAATGCCCAAGACAAATTTCTTGTGCATTCTTATGTGGTTATGAAATAAAATAAGTTGGGATGGAAGTGTGTGTGCTAGAATTGTCAAAGCGCAATTTAACATACTCTCTAAATTTACGAATAAAACGATTTATATATGTCCGATTGTACGATTGATTTTCGATTATCTTTAGTTGAAATCTTAATTACCCCCAGGGGAATTCGAATCCCCGTTACCTCCGTGAAAGGGAGATGTCCTAGGCCTCTAGACGATGGGGGCTAATTTTGGAAATGCTCTTTCTGCATTTCACGCTATGAACATATATTAATATGTCTCTGATTACTTGTCAATACCTAGTTTTTATAAATTAATTATTGTTTTTTTAGAAAATATACCATGGTTCGAAAAATCTACTATAGTATTACTATATAGTAAGAAAGTGAATTTTTACAAAATTAAAAATTTATAAATAGAATGCTTTGGGCTGTTGCTAGATAAGTATTATATTCTAGAACCTTTACATTTTAACAGTCTTTATATTTTGTAGATCTCAACCAATTCTTTCTAATATTTCGTTATTCTGTTTACCAATATTATTAATTCTATTAAACTGAATTTTTTATTCTCCGTGTTTAATGGTTAAAAAATTTAATTATTTTCTTCTTCGACCCAAAATAAATTTAATTTATTATCAAAAGAGGAAGAAACTAAAAACATATCTAAAATTTCACGTTTAAAAATTTTTATTGAACTTGCGTAATACCGTTTAGGATTCACGATTATTGATAATGTTCGGCTGATGGTTATATCTTTAATTTTGGCCCAATGAATTATATTAAGTTCTAGTTCTTTCGAGATGGCAGAAACTGAAACAAATGCTGCACCCAAACCTGATTGTACAGCGTTTTTAATTGCTTCAATTGAATTTAGTTCCATTTCAATTTTAAATTGACGGCTATCAATTCCGTTCTCGATTAAAGTATTCTCAATTACATTCCGGATTGTTGATTGTGTATTTAATGCAATAAATTTTAGACGATATAAATCTTCTTTTTGAATATACTCTAATGAGGCAAAGGGGTGTGAAGTTGGTAAAATAAGAGCAAGCTCATCTTCTGCATATGCAGTAATATCAAGTGTTGATTGAAGATTTTTTGGGATCTCACCTCCAATGATAGCCAAATCAATTTGTCCTTTTGCCACGCCCCAAGCTATGCGACGGGTTGAGTGAACTTGCAGCTCAATTGCAATTTGTGGATATTTATGACGAAAAATACCAATTAACCGAGGCATTAAATATGTTCCTGTTGTTTGGCTCGCACCAATAATTAGTATACCTGATTGTAATGTTTGTATTTCTTCTAAACCACGACATGTTTCTTCACATAAATTAAGTATTCTATTACTGTATTTTAATAATAATTGTCCGGCTTCAGTTAACCGTGCTTGTCGCTTGTCGCGATAAAAAATTGGTGTATTTAATTGACGTTCAAGATTTTGAATTTGAAGACTAACGGCTGGTTGTGAAATATATAATTTTGTTGCAGCTTTTTTGAAACTTCCCTCAACTGCGATCGTTTGTAAAATTTTTAATTGATCAAGTGTAAATGGTAGATTTGACATTAATAATTTTTAAAAATGTAGAAATATTTTTTGTAAATTTAGGATATTTCTCTTTTATATAGGAATAAGATTCAAACTTTATTAGCACTATGTAGTACTATAATACAGAATATCAATAGAATACTTTCTCTTACTTTTTTTGGAATTGACTTATTTGTAATATAATTATTTATTTTAATATTTATTCTATAAAGTAGAGGTATGATAAACGTTGTATAATATTAAATAGATTCATTATTTAATTGAGGTTTTATTTTACATGGATACAAGACTTGCAATCGTTGCACTTCCGTTTTTAGCAGCAGTTTCATGGGCATTATTCAATATTGGTCGTTTAGCGCTTCAGCAATTAAAGAGAATGGCTTAATTTAAACATATTTTTGTAGAGAAACTAAAAATTTAGTTTCTTTACAAACTTTTAGAGAATTACTTTTATTGAGTGTCTTTTTGATTTTTACGGTTTAGAAAACTACCAAGCATTGTTTTTACAGGATTTGTCGAATTTTTATTTAAATCTATTAATTCGATTTCTTGCCCTTCTAAACGGCGTGCAGTATTTTCAAAAGCTATACCAGGAAATGATAATTTATCTTCTAACACGAGTGGTTCACCTCGATTTGAGGCAATAATTACTTGTTCACTATCAGGTATTGTACCTAGAATTGGAATACCTAAAATATTTTGAACATCTGTTATCGACATCATTTCATCACTTTTAATCATTTTTGGTCGAATACGGTTAATGATTAATTTATTCTTTTTAATACCTTGAGCAATTAAGAGCCCAATGACTTTATCAGCATCTCTAATTGAAGGTACTTCTGGTGTAACAACTATTAATGCTTCTTTTGCAGGTTCTATAGCAGTTTGAAAACCTTGATCAATTCCTGCGGGACTATCAATTAAAACAAAGTCATATTTATCACTAACTAGATTGATTAGTTCTTGTATTTGTGATTTTGTGAATGGATTTTTGGACTGGCTTGAACATAGTGGAAAAAATGTTAATTGAGATTGCCTTTTATCTTTTATTAGAGCTTGTTCTAATCGACATGTTTTATTTAATACATCTTGCCCAGTATAAATTACACGATTTTCCAGCCCTAGTAACAGATCAAGGTTACGTAACCCTACATCAGCGTCTACTAGCAATGTTTTATGACCTAAACGCGCTAAGGCCATTCCTAAGTTGGACGTTGTGGTCGTTTTACCTACACCCCCTTTTCCCGAAGTAATAACTATAACACGGGCCATAATAATTATTATTTTTCAGCTATTAATTAAAAATTAAAAAATGTAATATTAGATAAATTATATCACTATATCAATTATTATCTTTTTGCGGGTAGAATTAAAATTCTAATTTGAATAAATCAATTTTTAAATTTAATAGCGTTTATAATAGTTAATAGTTAAGTTTTTAATTTACTAGTAAGTTTAGCACTTTACTTTTTTAATTAAAAACTAATGGTATCAATTTTCTTTAAATAAATAAGAAAAATTTAATTATTCGTTTTAAAAGTGATTTAAATGGTTTCCACAGAAAATATTGTTAAAACAAACGTAGAAAGACCTGTTTTTCCTTTCACAGCAATTATCGGTCAAGAAGAAATGAAACTTGCATTAATTTTGAACGTAATTGATCCACGAATTGGTGGTGTAATGATCATGGGTGATCGAGGGACTGGAAAATCAACTACTATCCGTGCAGTTGCAGATTTACTCCCTGAAATTGAAGTTGTTGCTGGAGATGCTTTTAACTCATCATTAACTGATTTTGAATTAATGAGTGAAGATGTCAAGTCAGTCGTGGTGAATAATGGTCAACTACAATCTGCTTCTAAAAAAGTTCCAATGATTGATTTACCATTAGGTGCTACAGAAGATCGTGTGTGTGGTACAATTGATATTGAAAAGGCTCTTACGGAAGGAATAAAAGCTTTTGAACCAGGTCTTTTAGCTAAAGCTAATCGTGGCATTCTATATGTTGATGAGGTAAATTTATTAGATGACCATTTAGTTGATATTCTATTAGACTCTGCCGCTTCTGGATGGAATACTGTTGAACGTGAAGGAATTTCGATTCGTCATCCTGCTCGTTTTGTTTTAGTGGGTTCTGGAAATCCCGAAGAAGGTGAATTGCGTCCTCAACTTTTAGATCGTTTTGGTATGCATGCAGAGATTCGAACAGTTCGTGACCCTGAAACTCGTGTACAAATTGTTGAACAACGAAGTAACTTTGATAGTGATCCAGATACAGCTTTAAATGACACCCGTGATGCTCAAGATGCCTTAAAAGCAAAGATCATTGCTGCACAAAATCGTTTATCTGATGTTGAATTATCTTTAGATTTACGCGTTAAGATTTCACAAGTTTGTGGTACACTTGACGTAGACGGTCTTCGCGGAGATATTGTAACAAACCGTGCGGCAAAAGCATTTGCTGCTTATAATGAACGTACTGCGGTAACGGTAGAAGATATCGAAAGTGTTATTACATTATGTCTTAGACATAGATTAAGAAAGGACCCATTAGAGTCAATTGATTCTGGTGATAAAGTTCAAAGTGTGTTCGAAGAAGTTTTCAAGTAAAACTAATTTAAAAATAGGCCCAGTAGGATTCGAACCTACATTAGAGACTTAGAAGGTCCCTGTCCTAATCCCTTAGACGATGGGCCCGATTGATTAATTATGTTATACCTGTTATAATGGGCGGTATAGGATTTGAACCTATGGCCACCTGCTTGTAAGGCAGGCGCTCTACCACTGAGCTAACCGCCCTTATAAAGTATATAGTATATGCAATATCAATATTTAGCAAATGTTTTCTTTACGTTTAGTTTTGACAAATTGAAAATAATAATGTAGCCTTATTAGAAAAATTGAAGGTTTTCTTGAACATTACCAACAACGAACTATAAAGTTCGAGTCATAAAGTTTAATTAACATCCTTTTAACAAAATATGGAACCAAATTTAAATCATCACTCACCAATAAGATCTAACCCAATACCTGACAAATCAAATTTTACACCCTGTATTGTAAATGCAAAATCAAATGTTGTATATTTTTTAGAGGATTTGTATACATATCCACCTAAGATTAAAATCCAATGGAAAAAATTAGATCAAGGATTACCAAATAAATTCATTCATAATACACCTCATACGCCGTTTCGTGGGGTTCGCGATTTTACGGATAAAGTTATTTCTTCTGATTTATATAAAAATAAAACTAAAGTTTTAAAGCGAGCGCTAAAAGATATTCCAGTTTATGTCGTTGTAAACGGATTAAATGAGATGGTTGTAGCAAAAACAAAACCTCACCATGTCAATCTAGCCTCGAATTCTAGTGGAAAAGGTATTCGTATTACTGAAAAGGCACTTTCAACCGAATCGAGAAAACTCGGTTTTATATTCTTTGATTTAGATGAGGCAGAACTTTATAAGAATACACTTATACAATCTTCGGAACGAGCAGAGCATAGTAAACGTGATAGTGGTATTAAAAAAGTTGGTTTATGTGTAAGTTGTATTGGTTTGAATACCGCTTATGACATGGTAGTTCGTTCCACTAGTCGTCTTGGTTTTTATTTTGTTCCAAGTCTTGATGGTATTAAATTGGAAATTGGCACGCCAATGATTGGTGAGAATGAAAAATTACTAGCACGACACGAAGAACACCTTCGAAAGAAAAAAATTAAAGGCGTTCCAATCTATATTATGAAAGTACGTAAGATAAAAGAAAGTATTCTAGATGGGCCAAATATTGTTCCAAATATTGTTCCTGTTAAAGATTTTAAATATTTTTCGGAATCTAGTCCTAATAATGAAACTACTTATGTTTTATTTGAGAAGGAACAAGCTATTGAACGTGCGCAGGAATTTAATAATAGTCCAGGTGTTCGATGTGATGAAATTTATTCCCATAACTTGGAAGATTTTCTTGAATCATGGGAAGAATCACTTTTAAAAGATACACATACTAGTACGTTTTCAATCAAACGTGAACAACCAATTTATTTTATTCCTTCAAAAAAATCTATTAAAACTTTAAAGGAATATTACAATAGACCAAAAGATTCATTAGGTAAATCGATTAAGGTGTGGGGAAGACGTAAACTTGATAAATTATTTTGGTTTCAGAAAAACTATTTAGGTCTTATTTTAAGAGGTTATAGGATATAGACGAATATTAGGGTTTGAGATAAAAATGACGCCTATTAGGTTGTTCTGTTTGATTACTGAATCACTGATTGATAACATTTTCCCTTGACTATAGGAATGAAAGCAATAAGAATGAATTTTAAAATTTTATAGAGAAACTAGTTTTTTAGTTTCTTTATAAGAATATTTTTAATATAACATAATCCAATCGAAAGGAAGAATAAGAGTAGTTATTAGCCACGTCTTTGTTCTAAACATATTAATGAAAATCAATTACAGTTAAAATTATTGCTAACGCACCGAATCTTTTAACGATAGTATTAAATTTCAATTTTTAAAATTATTCTGTAGTTGACAAATTGTGTTTTCTATCTTAGCCTTATAATCAGAAAATTTGGGGTTGTTTCGGATTCGACATTTGGTTACCGTATTAATTTAACTAGTGGTTCGTAAAACCATAATTTTCTATAACAAATGCAAATAATATCTGTAACTTTAATTCGAAATTAGCACTAGCCTAATTTTTAGGATTGTCATAAAATATTTGTCAAATTTATGAAATTTTAATCGTAAAGCGCAAGTTAAACTCTTGTAGAGCTTAGGTATCATATAGAATTAAGAATTGACAAAGCTTATTCATAGCTTAACAATCAATTTTTTAATTGTTTAAAAAAATGGGGTAACATAAGAGTTATCTTGATTTGGAAATTTTCGGAAAAATTGCTTGACGTACTAGTTCTATTAGAAAAATATTTCTATATATGCGCTGTAATAGGTTTTTATATAGTTGTAGAAGTTAAGAATTAGTCGAAATACGTTAATATATATAATCCATATTTCTATTTACTGTTGAAAACTAAATAATATTTGTAATTAAATGGACGTGGGTTCAAATCCCACCAACTCCATCAATTTTGTTCATAAGCATCTGTAGCCAAGTGGTCGAAGGCATCAGACTCATAATCTGCTTCTCAGATGAGACATCGCTGGTTCGAACCCAGCCAGATGCAAGAATATATTTATTATTTATACGGTTAATAACTTGTTAATGTTAAGGCTTAGAGGGACTCGAACCCTCGACACCCAGATCCGGAGTCTGGTACTCTATCCGCTGAGCTATAAGCCTATACGTTTTCGATATTTACTCTATTGCAATATCAAATAAAATTTAATAACCTACTTTCTATCCTAGTTAACTTTTTGACTCATAGAGTTTTGCCACTGTTTCATAATTGTGGCCGTTGTATTTAAAAGTTGTGCTTTTTCTTTTTTCAAAATCCATGGTTTAGTTGCCAATTCTACTCTAATTTGTTCCCACGTGTCCCCTTTTGGCCAAAAAAAGTATTCGGTTAAAGGAATTTGTTCACCTGATTGAATTTGGTCAATTGCAATCCCTAATTCATTTTCTAACCAAAGGATATTTAATTTGAATCTTTGCACCATTTTTATTCATTAATTACATTTGTTCAAAAATTTTTGCTTTAACGAAAATGTTATAGACTGTACCTGTCGGCTGTGCACCTTGTTTTAATCTTTTTATGATTGGTTCAAACTTCAAATGCGTTTCGTCCGTTAGTGGGTTATAAAACCCTAATTCTTCAATTGCTTTACCATCGCGTTTAACTCTGCTGTCCATTGCTACGATTCTATAAGATGGTCTTTGTTTTCTTCCGTACCGTTTAAGTCGAATTTTTATCATGAAGTAAATATTTATTTGTTTTTAAACAATTAAAAAATTGATTATTAAGCTGCTAATTTTACACGACCTTTTCTGCGTCGTGCATTAATAATGCGACGTCCGGTTTTTAATTTCATACGTGCTCGAAATCCTGAAACTCGGATCTTTTTTAATCTAGTTCCGTGTAGTGTTCGTTGGCTCATTTGTTAATGATAAATAAAATTAATATATTTTTAGAGTTACCAGCTTGATTTTTTAAGACCTGGGATTATTCCTTCGTGTGCCATTTCTCTTACTACATGACGAGATAAACCAAAATCACGGTAAAATCCACGACTTCGACCTGTAACCCAACATCTATTACGGTGTCGCACTGCAGACGAATTTCTAGGTATTTTTTCAAATTTTTTATAAATTTGAAGTTTTACTTTGTACCCAGCATCACTATTAAGTTGTTGTTTTAATAATTCACGTTTAGTTTTGTATTTTATTATTAGATTTTCACGCTTTATTTCGCGCTGAATCATACTTTGTTTTGCCATTTTTACTTATAATAATCTCTTATTGATAACTGTAACATATAATATGTTTAACATCTGTTAAACTCGAAATAACTTAGTCCTGTTAGACTAAGAACATATTTCTTTTCTAATTCTATTGCATTGCTGTTTATTAGTCAAAAAAAGCTCTTATAATCTTTTAAGTTCCTAGGTTAAAAAATAATACCTGAAAACTTTATATTCTTTGAATTTAACTAAAAAACTAATTTATGAACCAAAAAAACGACAATTTTATTGATAAAACATTTACAGTATTGGCGGATGTACTAATTAAAGTATTACCAGCAACAAAAGATGAGAAGAAAGCTTTTTCTTATTACCGTTATGGTATGTCGGCTCAATCTAATGGTGACTATGCCGAAGCATTAGAAAATTATTACGAAGCTTTAAAGTTGGAAGAGGATCCTTATGATCGAAGTTATATACTTTATAATATTGGTTTAATTTACGGTAATAACGGAGATTATTCAAAAGCACTTGAATATTATCATCAAGCGTTAGATTTAAACTCAAAAATGCCACAAGCACTGAATAATATCGCAGTTATTTATCATTACCAAGGTACTAAAGCATCTGAAAAAAAAGAATTTGAAATAGCAAAGGATATGTTTGATAAAGCCGGAGATTATTGGAAAAATGCAATTCGATTAGCTCCGAATAACTATATTGAAGCTCAAAATTGGTTAAATATAACGGGTAAATTGACGAACAATCTTAATTAATATTATAAAAATATTTTTAATATTGATACTATAATAGATATATCCTGTAATGAAATGTAAAACTTAACTTTTTTAACCTTAGCGTTTATTTAAACGCTTCACAATAAATATAAAATTGATATAAGTTTACTTTTACTAATTTAAAAAAAAATAAATATGACTATCGCAATCGGACAAAAGCAAGATCGTGGTGTATTCGATCTTATTGATGACTGGCTAAAGCGTGACAGATTCGTTTTCGTTGGTTGGTCAGGCTTACTTCTTTTCCCTTGTGCTTATTTAGCTGTAGGTGGTTGGTTAACAGGAATTACATTTGTAACTTCATGGTACACACACGGTTTAGCAAGCTCATTTCTTGAAGGGTGTAACTTTTTAACAGCAGCAGTGTCTACTCCTGCAAACAGTATGGGTCATTCATTACTGTTATTATGGGGTCCTGAGGCACAAGGTGATATTACTCGTTGGTTCCAAATCGGTGGACTTTGGACATTCGTTGCTTTACATGGATCATTTGGTGTAATCGGTTTCTGTCTACGTCAATTCGAGATTGCTCGTTTAGTAGGTATTCGTCCTTATAACGCAATTGCATTCTCGGGTCCTATTTCTGTATTCGTTACAGTGTTCCTAGTATATCCTCTAGGTCAAGCAAGTTGGTTCTTTGCTCCAAGTTTTGGTGTTGCTGCTATTTTCCGTTTCCTTCTTTTCTTACAAGGTTTCCATAACTGGACCCTTAACCCATTCCACATGATGGGTGTAGCTGGTATTCTTGGTGGAGCTCTTCTATGTGCTATTCACGGTGCAACTGTTGAGAACACGTTATTTGAAGATGGTGATGCTGCAAACACTTTCCGAGCATTCACTCCTACACAATCAGAAGAAACGTATTCAATGGTAACAGCAAACCGATTCTGGTCACAGATTTTTGGTGTTGCATTCTCTAACAAACGTTGGTTACACTTCTTCATGCTATTTGTTCCTGTAGCAGGTATGTGGACAAGTGCAATTGGTATTGTTGGTTTAGCCCTTAACCTACGTGCATACGATTTCGTATCTCAAGAACTTCGTGCTGCTGAAGATCCAGAATTTGAGACTTTCTACACTAAGAATAACCTTCTAAACGAAGGTATCCGAGCTTGGATGGCAGCTCAAGATCAACCTCATGAAAACTTTATCTTCCCTGAGGAGGTTCTGCCACGTGGAAACGCCCTTTAACACTGTAATCGCAGGCCGCGATATTGAATCTACAGGATTCGCTTGGTGGTCTGGTAATGCCCGTCTAATTAACGTTTCAGGAAAACTTCTAGGTGCACACGTTGCACACGCTGGTTTAATGGTCTTTTGGTGTGGTGCTATGACATTATTTGAAGTAGCTCACTATATTCCAGAGAAACCACTTTATGAGCAAGGTTGTATCTTAATTCCACACTTAACAACTTTAGGTTGGGGTGTTGGACCTGGTGGTGAAGTTGTCAATACATATCCATTTTTTGTTGTTGGAGTTTTACACTTAATTTCATCTGCTGTACTAGGTTTTGGTGGTGTATATCACTCACTAATTGGTCCAGATACACTAGAAGAGTCATTTCCGTTCTTTGGCTATGATTGGCGTGATAAGAACAAAATGACTACAATCCTTGGTATTCATTTAGTTTTATTAGGTATTGGGTGCTTCTTATTAGTTGCAAAAGCTTGTTTTGTTGGTGGACTTTACGATACATGGGCTCCAGGTGGAGGAGATGTTCGTGTTGTTACTGCTCCGACATTAAACCCACTAATCATTTTTGGTTACGTTCTTAAATCACCTTTTGGTGGTGACGGATGGGTTATTAGTGTAAATAATCTTGAAGATATTGTAGGTGGTCATATTTGGTTAGGATTCCTTTGTATCGTAGGTGGTATTTGGCATGTTTTAACTAAGCCGTTTGCTTGGGCTCGTCGTACATTCGTTTGGTCAGGTGAAGCTTACTTATCATACAGTCTTGCTGCACTTTCACTAATGGGTCTTACAGCCTCAATTTTTGTTTGGTACAATAACACAGCTTACCCAAGTGAATTCTATGGTCCAACAGGGCCAGAGGCGTCTCAATCACAAGCTTTCACTTTCCTAGTGCGTGACCAACGTTTAGGTGCTAATGTAGCATCGGCACAAGGTCCAACTGGTTTAGGTAAATATCTAATGCGATCTCCAAGTGGTGAGATTATTTTTGGTGGAGAAACAATGCGTTTCTGGGATATGCGAGCTCCTTGGGTAGAGCCGTTACGTGGTCCTAATGGATTAGATTTAAACAAAATTCGTAATGATATCCAACCATGGCAAGAGCGACGTGCTGCTGAGTACATGACGCATGCACCATTAGGTGCTTTAAACTCAGTAGGTGGTGTAGCAACTGAAATTAACTCAGTTAACTATGTTTCCCCTCGTTCGTGGTTATGTTGTTCTCATTTCTTCCTAGGATTCTTCCTATGGGTAGGTCACCTTTGGCATGCTGGTCGTGCTAGAGCAGCAGCAGCTGGTTTTGAAAAAGGTATTAACCGTGAAAATGAGCCTGTATTATCAATGCGTCCTTTAGACTAATCATATATTGTTGGTAAGCTATGCGCTTACCTCAGTGAGGTAAAAGCTAGCATACAATTAATTTATATTAGATCTATTCACAAAGATCATAATTATATTGATCTTTGTGATTTCAAATTACTTAACAAATTAGAAAAAATAGCAATTTAGCCAATCATCTCATTGCTATTACTGGAATCAGATAATTGATATGGGGATTTACATGGGATTTCTTAGGCACTGAAGTATTAGCGAGTGATTAAACGTTATAGTTTGGGGTGGTAGGGATCGAACCTACGCATCGCGGAGTCAAAGTCCGCTGCCTTACCACTTGGCGACACCCCAAAATTTGTCATAAAATGCAATAATATTCTTATATACTAGTAGTTTATATTTTAACTGTCAAGTAATGATTTTTATTAAGTAATTAAATATTTGATAATTACAAATTGAAACAGATTGAAGAACAATAAAATTAAATAAAGAAAGTATCTTAAAAATTTAAGTAAACGGGCAAAGAAAGGTTTCAGATACGGAGTTTTAATTAATACTGAATTGTTACTTTATGTAACAATAAGGTTTAAAAATATACGCTACTAGTAAATTTTTACTAGCGCTAAATACAATTTCTTGTTTATCTAAATTAAATGTGGTCGTTTTTTAGGGTAAATAATCATCAAAAATTTGACTTTTGATCTGAAGTATTATATTTTATATTAAGCAAATGGAAGTTGGGCTTGTAGCTCAGTGGACTAGAGCACGTGGCTACGAACCACGGTGTCAGGGGTTCGAATCCCTTCTTGCCCAATCCTAATTATCCTTTTGTCGCTTAAAAAGCGTTGCTTAAATATACTTACCATGCCCTTGACAAAAATAAATAAAGCAAGATATTATTATTTAGTATAGTATGTGGAGAGGTGGCAGAGTTGGTCGATTGCGTCTGATTTGAAATCAGATGAAGTGCAAGCTTCCGTGGGTTCGAATCCCACCTTCTCCGATAATATCATAAATAATTAGTTTGTTAGAAATCATACAATATTTATGAAAATCTTTGACAAGATTAGGAAACCTAATCTCGATAAATAGTTTGTCATTTAAAATCACAAAGATCAATATAATTATGATCTTTGTGAATAGATATAAGATAAATTGCAAATTACATGCTAGCTTTTACTTCACCGATCGCTTTCTTTAATAGCTCTTCAGATTCAGGGCTCATTTTCTTCGTTGCTTTAACATCGGAGATAAATTGTCCTACAGAATTACGAAGATAAGGTCGTAGTTTAGCAATAAACGGTAATACGTTTGCTACTTCGATATCGTCTAAGTAACCATTAATACCAGCATAAATAATCGCAACTTGCTCTTCCACTGGAATTGGAGAGTTTTGTGCTTGCTTTAACATTTCACGTAAACGAACACCCTGTGCAAGTTGATTTTGTGTTGCTTGGTCAAGATCTGATGCAAATTGCGAGAACGCCTCTAATTCTGCGAATTGTGCAAGCTCAAGTTTTAGCTTACCTGCTACCTGTTTCATCGCTTTAATTTGGGCTGAAGAACCAACTCGTGATACTGAAATACCAACGTTAATAGCTGGTCTAATACCAGCATTAAATAGATCACCCGAAAGGAAAATCTGACCATCTGTAATTGAAATTACATTTGTTGGAATATAAGCTGATACATCACCAGCTTGTGTTTCAATAATTGGTAAAGCAGTCATACTTCCACCACCAAGTGCATCACTTAACTTAGCTGCTCTCTCTAATAAACGTGAGTGTAAATAAAATACGTCACCTGGATATGCTTCACGACCTGGTGGACGTCTTAAAAGAAGTGACATTTGACGGTATGCCGATGCTTGCTTTGTTAAATCATCGTAAATACATAATGTCGCTTTTCCATTATACATAAAATACTCAGCTAACGCAGCACCTGTATATGGAGCAATGTATTGCAGAGTTGCTGGATCGTCAGCATTTGCTGCAACAATAATAGTATATGCTAGAGCACCTTTTTCTTCTAATGTATTAACAACTGCTGCTACAGAAGACGCTTTTTGACCGATGGCAACATAAACACAAACAACATCCTCAGATTTCTGATTAATAATTGTATCAACGGCAACTGAAGTTTTACCTGTTTGACGATCCCCAATGATTAATTCACGCTGACCACGACCGATTGGAATCATTGAATCAATTGCTGTAATACCAGTTTGTACTGGTTCACAAACTGATTTACGTGTAATAATACCAGGAGCCATTGATTCAACTAAACGAGATTCCGATGAAACGATATCACCTTTACCATCAATTGCTCGAGCTAATGAATCCACTACACGTCCTAAGAACGCTTCACCAACAGGTACCTGTGCAATTTTACCCGTAGATCGAACTGTACTACCCTCAAGAATACCAATACCAGTACCCATTAAAACCGCACCTACGTTATCATTTTCAAGGTTTAGGGCAATTCCAATAGTGCTATCTTCGAACTCTAGTAGTTCACCTGCCATAACTTGCTCTAGTCCGTAAACACGTGCAATACCATCTCCAATTTGTAGAACCGTCCCAATATTATCAATTTGAACTTCTTGGTCGTAGCTCTCAATTTGTTGACGAATAATATTACTAATCTCGTCAGGTCTAATGTTAATCATATTTAAGCTTAATTTATTTAATTTTTTTTGTTGAGTCTAATTTTTTAGTTTTAAAACTAAAAATGAAAAAATTAAAACATATAAAATGTATATTTGATTCATTTGAATCTAAAATACTAGCTTGTAGCCCCAAGAAGATTACTTATCTTTCTTAATTGACCACGGATACTTGTATCAATATATTGCGATCCAATTTCAACTGTAAACCCACCAATTAAATTTGGGTCTACTTTAAGGGCAAGTTTTATTTGCTTAGCACCCGTAATTGTCTTCAATTTTTCCGCAAGATTTTGCTGCTGTTGTGCTGATAGCTGAACTGAAGATATAACTTTTGCAACTTCAATTGATTCTTGTTTATAAGATAATTCTAAGTATCGCTGTGCTACACCGTCTAATAATGCAATACGATTACGATCAATCAATAACATTAAAAATTTTAATGTATTCGCAGCAATTTGTTCTCCTAGAACATCTTTAACGATATTTTTCTTTGCTGAACTAGTGATTACTGGGTTGGCTAAGAATTTTTTTAGGTCACTTGAATTAGCTAAAAATTGTGAAACAATGTTCATATCATTAGTAGTTTCCTTCAAGGCATTATTTGCCTTAGCTAAGCTTAAAAGTGCCTCAGCATATGGTTCTGCAACTTTACTTACAACAATTGACATAATTTATTCTCCTAAGTTAGAAATATTTCTATCAAGAATTTGTTGTTGTAGGTTTGAATTTAACTTCCCCTCTAACTGTAATGTAACGCGTTTAAGAGCTAGAGTAACAACATACTCTGAAATTTGTTTGCGGACTCTAGCTTCAATTGTACCAATCTGTGCTTTCGCAGAAGATGTTAAACGCTCAATCTCAGCTTTTCCGTCCGTTAGAATCTCACTTTTAACTTTACGGGCTGTAGTTTCCGCATCTGTTTTAATAGATTCAATAACCAATTGTGCTTGCTCTAATTGCTTTTCACCCTCGGCAAGTCGAGTATTAGCTTGTTGCAAGCGTTCCTCAGCTTCTTGTATTGCACCTATAATTTTTTCTTGTCGCTCCGATAAACTTTCAGATAATGCACTGCTACCTAAATAAATAATACCACCTAGTAATAGAGAGATGTTAATGATATTAGATTCGAAGATATCAGGATTAAACGAAACAGCTAGATGTGCGGAAAAACCGTTTAATGTTTGATTAAATAAATCCATCTGTTTTTTGCGAAGTTTTTATTAAAAATACTTAAAGTATTACCTCTTTCCCTAATAACTTTTCTTTTATTAGATCACTTAACTCATCAACTTGTGTTTCAAGCTTTTGTAAAGCTAAATCTTTTTGCGCTTCCAGGTCTCGATTTGTTTTATCGATTAAAGATGCAGCGTCTTTACGAGCTTGGGCAATTTCTGAGGCTACAATTTCTTTTGCTTCTGTTTCAGCTATTAAAATAACTCCTTGAGCATTTTTTCTAGCATCTTTTAATTGTTCATCGTATTGCTGATATAATTCATCAGCTTTTAATAAACGTTCTGAAGCGTTTGTTAAATTATTACTAATTAGTGTTTCACGCTCTTCTAAAAGAGTACCTACTGGTTTGAAGAAAACAAAAGTTAAAATAGTTGTTAATGCAATAATTTGTAAAGCCATTAATGGCAATGTCGCATTAAAGTCAAATAACCCACCGGCTCCTTCAGACATAGCTAACATTTGCGCTAGTGACATTAGAAAACTGTTCATATTAGTCCGCTATGTTATAAATAATTGTAATTAAGCTAATCTAACTTGAAAAATTAAATTTGCCTAAAATAGCGCTTAGTATAAAACTAAGCGCTCTAGCTGAATTAACCAGCAAATGGGTTTGCGAATAATAAACAAAGTGCAACTACAAGCCCGTAAATTGTTAAAGACTCCATGAATGCTAAAGATAGAAGAAGAGTACCACGAATTTTACCTTCTGCTTCTGGTTGACGAGCTAAACCTTCAACAGCTTGTGCTGCTGCAGAACCTTGACCAATACCAGGACCGATAGCAGCTAAACCAATAGCTAATCCTGCAGCGATAACTGAAGCGGCTGAAATAATAGGATTCATAATAGTTTTATTTTGAAATAATTTTTATTTATACAAAATTAACAAATTTATATTTGTTTAAAATTGTTTGTAATCACTAAGATAAAATAATTTATTATTCTAATGATTCACCAATGTATGCAGCAGAAAGTGTTGAAAAAACTAATGCTTGCACTGAACTCGCGAAAAGACCTAAAACCATAACTGGAAGTGGTACAAATAGCGGTACAAGTAAACATAAAACTGATACAACAATTTCATCTGCTAGAATGTTACCGAATAAACGGAAACTAAGTGAAAGAGGTTTTGTAAAATCCTCTAGTATGTTAATTGGTAGAAAAATTGGAGTCGGAGAGATATATCTAGCAAAGAACCCTAACCCTTTTTTACTTAATCCAGCATAAAAATAACTAATGGAAGTTAATAATGATAATGCTACAGTAGTATTAATATCATTTGTAGGGGCTGCTAACTCACCTTCTGGGAGTTCAATTAATTTCCAAGGTACTAAAGCACCATACCAATTTGCGACAAAGATGAATAAAAAAAGAGTACCAATATATGGAATCCATGGTCTATATTCATATTCGCCAATCTGATCTTTAGCAATTCCTGCTACGTATTCAAAGACAGATTCAACAAAATTTTGTAATCCTTTTGGGATTTGTTCAAGCTTTAAAGTACCCGCAATGGCAATTGCTAATATAGTAGCTATTACTAGCCATGTTACTAACAATACTTGCCCATGCACTGTAAAACCAGCGAATGACCAATATAAATGAGTACCTACTTCGACAGCAGCTAACGAGAAAAACATAAATATATATAACTCGACTTGAGTGGTGCAAATTTTTTCTTATTGCTTATTTCAAATTATACCTAGTACCCGATAAATAGTCCAAATAAAAGCCTATACAAAATTTTATCCCGTATAGGTTTTTATTTTTTTTTACTTAATACTATTTTTCCCTATTATTATACCGTCTGCAATTTTCGATAAAATTAATTTAATTGATTTTACTGCATCATCGTTTGCTGGAATTGGTATATCAACAAGATTTGGATCGCAATTTGTATCCAAAATTGAAATAATTGGTATTCCTAGTTTCCGACATTCAAGTACAGCTGTACTTTCACGTTTTGGATCAATTATAACAACGATATCTGGTATTTGTGTCATTTCTTTTAGACCTTCTAAGTTTTGACGCAATTTCTCATGTTCACGCCTTAATAGAGCGGCTTCTTTTTTTGGTAACAAGTCTAATTCACCACTTTCTTCCTTTTTATCTAGCTCTTTTAAATATGCTACACGTGTTTGGACAGTTGTCCAATTTGTTAACATTCCCCCTAACCAGCGGTTGTTAACGTAAAAAGCACCACATTTTTTTGCTTCTTCAGCTATAGTATTTGCTGCTTGACGCTTTGTGCCAACAAATAAAAAGGTTTTGTTATCTTGCGCATTTTTTTGCACATATTTATGTGCGTATGTTAATAGTCGTGATGTTTGGATTAAATCAATTACGTGTATTCCATTTTGCTCAGCGTAGATATATGGAAACATTTTAGGGTTCCATCTACTTGCCTGATGACCAAAATGTACTCCAGCATCCAGTAATTCGCTTAGTGTTACTGCTGTCATATGTTTTAATTTTACTAAATAACTAATTTATCAATGAAAGATTTCTTTTAAATTTCCGTGATTAATTTATAACTTTCGTGAATAAAATTCAATTACGAAAAGTTCATTTAATTTTAAGGCTACCCATTCACGATCGATTATACCTAATATCTTTGCACTCAAATTTTTCTTATCAAAGTCTAAATGTTGTGGAATATTAGAAAGAGCAGGTGATTCTAAATATTTATTAACTAGTCGCTTTGAAATCGGGTTATCTTTAATGGATAAATTATCACCTGGTTGACATTGATAACTTGGTATTGATACAGGAAGTTGATTGACTGTAACATGCCCATGATTAACAAGTTGACGTGCTGCAGCAATTGTTGGAGCTAACCCAAGCCGAAAAACTAAATTATCTAGTCTCATTTCTAGTAGCTGTAAAAGAATGGTTCCAGTTGTTCCTTTAATTTTTTTAGCTTGTTTAATATAATTCATTAACTGCTTTTCACTTAAACCATAGTTAAAACGAATTTTTTGTTTTTCTTCTAATCTAATTGCGTATTGTGTAAGTTTTTTTTGATTAGCTCCATGTTGACCAGGTCTTGTATTTGAATTTCCTTTTTTACTTGTAAGTCCAGGTAAGTCACCTAATCTTCTTGTTATTCGAAGTTTTGCTCCAGTATAACGAGCCATATTATTTTCTTTACTTTTATTAATTTAAATGTATTTAAAAATGTACTATAATTTTTCTAAAAATCCAACATATCCTCTTGTTTTTCTAATAATTGATTAAACCGTGAACGTAAAACTGCATCTTTTATATTTGCAGTTTGTGTCTGAACAACAGTGTTTGGCTTGTCTGTTTGTAATTCTAAGTCTTTATAATATTTAAAACCAGTTCCAGCGGGAATTAAACGGCCAATAATAACATTCTCTTTTAATCCATGTAACCAATCTTTTTTTCCTTCAATTGCCGCTTCTGTTAATACACGTGTTGTTTCCTGAAAACTAGCAGCTGAAATAAAGCTATCACTATTTAAGGAAGCCTTTGTTATACCTAGTAGTAAAGGAGTATAAAATGGAGCTTGTTCATTAACAGCTAAACTAGATTTAGTTATTATTTCAACTTGGTAAAGATTTAACAGTTCGCCCGGCAATAGGATCGTATCACCACTATCTTCAATCCGGACTTTTGATGTCATTTGTTTAATGATAATTTCGATATGTTTATCAGCTATCTGGACACCTTGTGATAAATACGTGCGTTGTACTTCATTAACTAAGAAAAGTTGTAATTCACGGAAGCTTTGTCGACAAGCTTCATTAATAGTTAACTTCTCAAAATAATAATAATAATTAAAAAGAATTTCAAGCTTTTCATGTGGACTAATTGGACCATCTGTTAACGGTTCAATAAGTTTTACATAACTACCGTTTGAAAAACGAATTTTATCTCGTTGATTAAAATTAATCGACGTAATATAGCCCTTGTCACTCGTTACTTCAATTTTAGACTTTCGAACATTAACGTATCCTTCATGAGGAGCTAAAATACATGGGTTCTTAATCTTACGTGCCTCAAGAATCTCTTCTACTTTTGGCAATCCTTGAACAATATCAACAGTTTTTAATTTTTCATAAATTAATGTAGCTAATTTATCTAGGCGTTGAACTAGTGATCCAGACTTTACTTCTAAGATTGCTCCTTGTGAAATCAAATATGGTCGACCTAATCGGATGTAAACATTTGTCTTGTCAATCTTATAAATTTGACCTGAATACTCTGATTTAATATCTTCTGAAAGTTTCGTTCCAATTCGAACTAATTCACCAACCTTAACATTTAATTTTTCCGGTTTTGAAAAATGAGGAACAGGTCGAATATTTTTATCTTGTAAAATTAGAAGCTCATTTACATTTGTAGTATTATTTTTAATTGCACCCAACGTTCCATTAATTGGTAGGAAAATTTCTAATTGTGCTAGGGTACTTAAATTTGTTACGTATTGATTTTTGTTTACTAAAAATCTAGTGGCTATCTTAATATTATGTGCATTACTATAACTTGTTATTAAGTCATCAATTTTTAATATTTCGTATTGTGAAACTTGTAATTGGTAGATGTTATTATTTTTTCGTAAAATTTCAAACTGAACTTGCAGTTTTGGTTGATTAACTTTTATGTCTAAGTTAAGAAACGTATTTAAGAGTTCAACTGGACCACTTGACTTAACATGTTCCCAATTTTTTAGGAAAATCTTTTTGACCGTTTTAATTTTAAAGTTCTGGTTTTGGGGGTGTGGAAAGAAATTTTGATTTAAGAAAAATTCTTTTTCACGCGCAACTTTATATTTTTGAACCGGCCGTACCAATACATACTCAATGTTATGGAGCTCAAAAAACTCAATATAAACTAACTTTTGTGCTATGATGCCACCCATTATCTCATTTCCAGGCTCTACAAACCCATTAATACGTTCTAATGAATTGTAGGCTACAGAATTAACTTTAAATAATTCACCTGGTTTAACACTTACTTCTTTTCCAGTAACATTTACTTGTAGTATTCCACTAGTCTTTGTACAAATTCTAGAAGTTATATTAGTACCTTTTTTAATAAAAGTATTATTTTTAGTTTTTAGTTCTCCAATAAGAGTCAAATTTTCAATTCGATGTGTTTCTTCTGGTATCCAATATAAAGTCCCTGAAAAACGATTACCTGGTCCTTTTCGTTTTTTTGTAGCAAATTTTTTTTCAATATTATATGTGACAATGCCACCTGTTTCCGTTTTATAAGGATTGTTAATTAGTGTTGCAATTGTTTCACCATCTTGTATTGCGTTATTATGTTGAATCCCTATTCGGAACTTCTTACCATTGTCAAACTCTAATATATTTTTTTCCTCCGTGATTAGCTTATTAGACAAAATTTTTGCATTTCGTAAAATTAGTGAGAAATTTAAAATTCTAATTTCGTCCGTTGTTGAGGTTTTTCTAAATTTAACAATACCAGAATAAGTGTTTAATATAGGTTTTTTTGCAACAGTAAATACACTTGTGTTTACTTGTCCTAATTTTGCTACTAATTCTGAAGAACGGGGTAAAGAATAACGTTTACCGTGTAAAACCCAAATTAAACCAGGATTTTTATTCCTCTGCACTGAATTTCCCTGCTTATCAATTATTGTTTCAATTTCAATATTCTGAAAAAATACCTCACCTGAAATATTTGTATAGACAGTTTTGCTGTCTTCTTCTAAAACAAGATTTGCATCTTTTTTTATTTCTGCAATAATTTGATTTGTATAAACCTTCTTTTCTGTGTTTACTAATAATGTCGCTCCTGCAGGAAGTTTGATTTTGCCACAAGTACCTTTTAAATTCTTTATATACAAAGTTAAAACATCCTTCGTTAAAAAGCTTCTTGTACCATGAAGTGTTCGTACTAAACTAGCAGCTTCATTTGTTTTATATGACAGTGTACCTTGGAAAGGAGCTCTTATTTGTTGCGTTAAATCACCAGAAAATACTCCTCCAGTATGAAATGTTCGCATTGTTAATTGAGTGCCCGGTTCACCAATTGATTGTGCTGCTATTATTCCTATTGCTTCTCCTAAATCAACTAATTTAGAGTAAGCTAAATGCCAACCATAACAATTTCGACAAACCGAACGAATTGAATTACATGTTAATGGAGATCTAACTTTTAGTTGCTCTATATCTAGTTCATGTAAATTATCTAATAGGTTAGACGTTAATTGTGAATTAATAGGTAAAACTAAATTATTGTTTTGCGTTACCGGTTGAGCTAAAAGTCTACCGACCATACGATCTTTAACCGATAAATTTGGAGTTGTTTCGTTAACTAATTCAGCTTTTAATAGACCATCTTGAGTACCACAGTCGTCTTCTCTAACAATAATATCCTGTGCTACATCTACTAAACGTCGAGTTAAGTAACCTGAATCTGCAGTTCTTAATGCTGTATCTACTAGGCCTTTTCTAGCACCATAGGATGATATAATATATTCTGTAACTGTTAACCCTTCACGAAAGTTACTTTTAATTGGTAAATCAATAATTTGCCCTTGAGGATCAGCCATTAATCCTCGCATACCAACCAATTGTCTAACTTGTGATATGTTTCCCCTGGCACCTGAGAATGCCATAATGTAAAGTGAATTAAATGGGTCACTTTCACGGAAATAGGTTATAACTTCTTCTTTTAAAAAATTACTTGCATTATTCCAAATATCGATAACTTTTTGAAATCGCTCAATGTTAGTTATATTTCCAATCTCATAATTATGTTCGGTTGATTCTACTTCATTATTCGTTAAACCAATTAAGGATCGTTTTTTTTGTGGTATTCTTAAATCTTCTATACTTAGTGAAATTCCAGATTTTGTTGCGTAATGAAATGTTAAATTTTTTACCCTATCTGCAATGATAGATGATTTAACAACCCCGTAATTATGAAAGGTGCGGGACATTAAATCCTTTAACTGTCTTTTATTAATAATCCCATTATTAAAAAGAATTTTTACGTTTTCTTCTTCAGTTATTTTCATTCTTTATGTCGAAGGTTATTAGTATTAAATTAATGAAAAATTTCATTTAAAAGAATTCGGCCCGGTGTTGTTCGAATATATTTTATAAATGAATCTTCTATTAGACTTCTTTTGATTTGTGTATTATTTGAAATTTTTACAACGTAATTTTCAGTAACGACTTCTTTAAAATTTTGCTTATGTTCATCTTCAACTTCTCCATTAAAACGGACCCAAACAAAGGTATGTAAATCAATTTGGGCTTGTTGGTAGGCCAATATTACATCTTTAAAATCGGAGAAATATTGCTCATTTTCTTTTTGTTGTGAGGGATTATTAGCAGTTAGATAATAACAACCTAGAACCATATCTTGGCTTGGCGTTAAAATTGGGTCACCTGTAGCAGGAGATAAGAAGTTGTTTGGTGCTAACATCAATAGGCGTGCTTCTGTTTGTGCCTCTAAACAAAGTGGGATATGCACTGCCATTTGATCCCCATCGAAATCGGCATTAAAAGCTGGACAAACAAGTGGATGTAATTTAATTGCTCGACCTTCAACTAGAATTGGTTCAAAAGCTTGAATACCTAAACGGTGTAATGTTGGTGCACGATTTAAAAAGATTGGATGACCTTCCATTACTTGTGCAAGAATCTCCCATGCTAAAGCCTCATTATTTTGTATAATATTTTTTGCCGCTTTAATGTTATTGACAAGCCCATCATAAATTAAACGGTGAATGACAAATGGTTGAAATAATTCAATTGCCATTTCTCTCGGTAATCCACATTGGTTTAATTTTAGCTCTGGCCCAACAATAATGACTGAGCGCCCTGAATAATCGACCCGTTTTCCAAGCAAGTTTTGACGAAAACGACCTTGTTTACCTTCGATAATATCTGATAAAGACTTTAAAGGGCGGTTATTTAGACCAACAACAGCTTTACCACGACGGCCATTATCAATCAAAGCATCTACCGCTTCTTGTAACATCCGTTTTTCGTTTCTAATAATTAGCTCAGGTGCCATTATTTCTTGCAAACGTGATAAACGGTTGTTTCTATTTATAACACGTCGATATAAATCATTTAAATCTGAAGTAGCGAATCTTCCTCCATCTAGTTGAACCATTGGACGTAAATCAGGGGGTAATACTGGAATAATATCTAGAACCATCCAAGATGGATTACAACCAGATGCAATAAACTGGTCAATGATACGAAGTTTTTTAATCAATTTGTCACGTTCAGGTCGTTTTACAAATGGTAAGGAAGTACGTATATTTTTCGATTCTTGCTCAAGATCAAGTTGTTCTAGAAGTATTTTTATTGCTTCTGCACCCATCACTATCTTAGCATTTGTAGATTCTGTTTGATCATAATCGAGTGCAATCCAATCATTTTCGGTTAAAAGCTGTTTATAAACCAAACCTGTTAAATTATCAGGATCAATAACGACATAAGCATTAAAATAAATAATTTGTTCAATTTCTTTAAGTGAAAGACCAAGTAATAAAGCAATCTTACTTGGTCGAGCTTTAACATACCAAACATGAGTTACTGGTGAAGCTAATTTTATAAACCCCATTCGGTGGCGTCTAACTTTAGATTCAATTACTTCAACCCCACAACGTTCACAGACAATTCCACGATGTCTAACCCGTTTATATTTACCACAATGGCATTCCCAATCATTAACAGGGCCAAAAATTCGTTCGCAAAATAAACCATTCATTTCTGGTTTAAGTGTTCTATAATTTATCGTTTCCGGTTTAGTCACTTCACCAACACACTGCCCATTTGGTAAAATTCGTTGTCCCCATGACTGAATTCGATTAGGTGAGGCAAGATTAATTTTTACATAATCAAAAGATCGTTCCATGGTTCAAATGTTTTAATTATTTAATAACTTTTTCCTAATTCAAAAATAGCTTAGCTTTTTATTTCGCCTTACGAGAAACTATATTATGGACATTAAGCAAATGATTTTCATTCAAACTATTAAAATCGTTCATTAAATTAATTTCAGTATCACCTAATTCAATATTTTGGTTTGCCACAGTGTAAGCAGCAATGTCTAAACATAAAGCTTGTAACTCCCTCATTAATACCTTAAAAGATTCTGGTGTACCCGGTCGAGGAATAGGTTGACCTTTGACAATTGCATTTAATGTTTCATTACGACCTTGCATGTCATCAGATTTAATTGTAAGAAGTTCCTGTAACGTATAAGCTGCTCCAAATGCCTCAAGAGCCCACACTTCCATTTCACCAAGCCTTTGACCACCTTGTTGTGCACGACCACCTAATGGTTGCTGTGTAACTAACGAGTAAGGACCTGTAGAACGGGCATGGATTTTATCATCTACTAAATGAACCAACTTAAGTATATAGGATTTACCAACGGTAATAGGGTTTTCAAATATTTGTCCTGTTCTTCCATCAGTAAGCACCATTTTACCTGGATAATTTTTTGAAAAGAGCCATTTTTTCGATTTAGAAGACGCTGTAAGTTTTTGACTAATTAACGCACGAGATGCCTCAATGCCATGCATTTCATCAAATGGCATTACCTTAAAACGAGTATTAAAATTTTCAGCAGCTAAACCAAGTAAACATTCATATATTTGACCAACGTTCATTCTAGAAGGTACACCTAATGGGTTTAGAATCATATCGATTGGTGTACCATCAGGTAGATATGGCATATCTTGACGTGGTAAGATTTTTGAAATGATTCCTTTATTCCCATGACGACCAGCCATTTTATCTCCAATTTGAATTTTTCGTGTTTGGGCAAGATAAACTTTAATTATTTCTTGTGTTCCTGATGGTAATTCATCTTTATTACTACGTGAAAATATTTTTATATCAATGACCCGGCCACTTGTGCCATGGTGTAGCTTTAGAGATGTATTTCTAACATTTCGAGACTTTTCACCAAAAATAGCCCGTAATAATTTACTTTCAGGAGGGCAATCTGATTCCCCTTTTGGCGTTAGTTTTCCAACAAGAATATCACCAGATTCAACCCATGCCCCTAGACTCACGATACCATTTTCATCCAAATTTCGGATAGAATAATCGCTTACATTTAATAAATCCTTAGTTACTTCTTCTAACCCTAGTTTTGTTTGGCGGACATCAATTTCAAATTTCTCAATGTGAAGTGATGTGTATAAATCATCATAAATTAGGCGTTCGTTAATAATAAAAGCATCTTCATAATTATAACCTTCCCAGGGAGTATAAGCGATTAAAATATTTTGACCAACAGCTAATTCACCCCCTTCTGTAGATGCACCATCTGCAATAACTTGGCCCATAAATATTTTTTCATGTATCCAAACTAAAGACTTTTGGTTAATACAAGTTTCTTGGTTGGAGCGTCGATATTTTGTTAGTAAATATTTTAAACTTGTTCCATTCTTATCTTGAATAACTATCCCATCACCTAAAATACTAACAACTTTTCCACAATTAAGACTTAAAATTGTCATACCAGAATCACGTGCAGTTTGGCCCTCTAACCCTGTGCCAACAAGTGGAGCTTCAGAATATAGGAGTGGAACAGATTGTCTTTGCATATTTGATCCCATTAATGCTCGATTAGCATCATCATGTTCAAGGAAAGGAATTAAAGCAGCAGCTAGAGAAACCACTTGTATTGGTGAAATAGCAACGTAATCAATATCTTGTGGTGATACACTTATGAGTTCTTGATTGTGCCGTACTGGAACTTTTGAAGCGTTAATATAACCATATTCATTTGTTAAAATATCACCAGCCGCTAGACGAAATTTATCTTCATTTGTAGCATCTAAATAAATTGGAAATAACTCTTTTAAAACTTTTCCATTTGCTACTTTGTAAAAAGGGGTTTCAATAAACCCATATGAATTGACACGACTATACGTTGACAATGAACCAATTAAACCAGCATTTGGTCCTTCAGGTGTTTCTACTGGGCAAATTCGACCATATTGGCTTGGGTGGATATCACGAATGGCAAATCCTGCACGATCTCTTGTTATACCGCCAGGTCCCAAAACTGAGATACGACGCTTATGAGTTAACTCCGCCAAAGGGTTTGTTTGATCCATAAATTGTGATAATGGACTTGAGCCAAAAAATTCTCGTATTGAAGCTATTAATGGTTTTGGATTAATTAGAATATTAATACTAAGCGAATGTTGTTCACATATTGCCATCCGCTCACGAATTGTACGTTCTAATCTATTAAGACCAATTCTTATCTGGTTTTGAAGCAGCTCACCAACGGAACGAATTCTTCGATTACCTAAGTGATCAATATCATCTTCGGATGTAGAAGAAATTCTAAAATTAATTAATTTATTGATAATTTGTAAAATATCACGCGAAGTTAAAATACGTATTTTTTCATCAATATCAAGTTCTAGAGTTTGATTTAATTTATAGCGGCCAACATAACCTAAATCATAACGTTTAGAGTCAAAAAATTTCGAATAAAGTAATTGTTGACTTCGTTTCAAGGTAGCAGGTTCATCAGGGCGTAGTTTATTATGAACTTCTAATAGAGCTTCATCAACAGTAATAGATTCATCAATAGAAGAATCTTGAAAATAATCTGAATGATCTAAGTTGCTAAAGATAATTGAATTATCTAGCCCAAGTGCTCTTAAAAAGGAATACGCTGATAAATCACGTGCTTTATCAATTTTCACTTGCACAAAATTTTCACGGCCAATCTCAAATTTAATCCAGGTTCCTCGATTTGAAATTAAACTAGCTATATAATTTCTAGAACCTTGACGATCAATTTCACTTTTAAAAAAAATACCAGGACTACGAACAATTTGGTTAATTATTACACGTTCAATACCATTAACCAAAAAAGTACCTTCATTAGTCATTAATGGTATATCCCCTAAAAATACTTCAGCTTTACTAGTTTCTATACGTTTTTTTAAATGTGCGACTATAAAAATAGGGACACTATATGTCGCATCATGACGTTTTGCTTCTTCAAGTGTATACTTTGGTCTTTTAATTTTATAAAATTTTGTGGATAAGTTCAATTCAAGCTCACCTAAATAATCTCGTATTAAAGAAAAGTCTTCGAATTCTTGAACTAAGCCTTTTTCAAGGAACCAACAAAAACTTATACGTTGAATTTCTAATAAATTTGGCAATAAATATTTGTAAACGTTCTCTTTTATACTCAACATCTTGAATATTTATAATTATTAAAGTTTGAATTATCAAGGTTTTTCTAATTTTTTACGGTCTTAAATATATAACCCTTTCCACGTACCGTTAATATTAAATTTGATGTCCGTGATTCTTGTTTAAGTTTTGACCGCAAACGAGATACATAAACATCAACAACACGAATATCAATATAACGGTACGAAGTACATCCCCATATATAATCGAGAACCGCCGTACGTGTTAAAATCTTACCAGATTTATTCACAAATAATTTCAGTAGATTAAATTCAGATAATGTAAGGTTAATTAATTTATTATCCTTAAAGACATGTTTTTTAATTGTATCTAATTTCAGATCTCCACTTTGAAGAACAAGAGAATTAAAATAAATTTTTCCATGTGGTAAAAATAACAGAGAATGTATACAAGCTTCAAGTTCCATGGGTAAAAAAGGTTTGGTTAAATATTTATCAGCACCTAAATCAAGACCTCGAATACGGTCAGTTATATTGGCTAAGGCTGTTAATAATATTATTGGAACTTGGGAAATTTTTCTTATTATTGTACAAATTTTGTAACCATCAATTTTCGCTAACATTATATCAAGTATAATAAGATCTGGGTCTTCATTCTTAAAAGCAGAAAAAACCTCTTCACCATTCGAGGCAGCAATGACACTATAGCCGAAATATGATAATCTTATTTTAAGAAATTGGAGAATACTGACATTCGTATCTGCTACTAAAATTGTTTTTAACTCACCCATAAGGTAGCTATATTTTATAAAAATCAGTACTTTATGATATCATTGTAATGTACGCTAAGGCGAGCGTAGCCAAGTGGTTAAGGCACTGGGTTGTGGTTCCAGCACTCGCGGGTTCGATTCCCGTCGTTCGCCCCAAAGAAACTTTAAAAATGGAAACTTCTAAGGATATCGAAGAAGGTTTTTTTGAAAGGTAAACTCGCTTATCCTTCTATCAATTTAAAGCATCCTTCTGAAACAGAATATTAAATCTAAGTTTTCCAAACTTCTCAAAATCTAGTTGAAGAATTAAAATTAGATTTTGAGCTTTATACCAAATTAAAGGTAACGAATTGAAAGATTTATTTCGAAAAGATCAACCAGTCATGTTTACATGAATTATTGTTAATTGCTATCAAGTTAATATTCACTCCATTTTTATTTATACTTAGTTGCAAGCTGATTTTCGTAATATCTTTACTCAATATAATTAACCTAGGCCATTTTCTATTCGATTCTAAAAATACGGCCGAGAGGAGATTATTATACATGCTGTTAGCTTCATTTGCTGACAAGGTACGGAAACCATTTTGGTGCTGAAGATACTTCGCAGGTACTTTTAATAATGCAGTTGTTTCATTCTCTTAATGCAATCCTAAACTTTTGTTGTTATTATTCCTGCCCTTATGTAATTAGTGGTTAATAAATGTTGATCGGGGAAATAAAATACAAATATTAAAATACGCACTTGCGACTCTATGATTTGGATTTGTGGTGTGTGTAGAAATTTAAAACCTGATTACAAAAGTTCAAAAATGAAAGAGGGAAGTATCGAAGCTTATGGTGACTTAAGAAGTTTCCGCTTAGAATTACCAACCATAGAAGATCTATACACTTAAAAAAGTTTTCTATGGAGTTCTGTACCAGCAATTTTTTCATTAACTGTAAATATAAGTTTCTACTTTTCCAATAGTCTTACATTTTCTAGAACAATTGTATTATTTGGGGAATCTTATTTTTCCATTGGGCAAAGTATTAAAGTATTACAGTTAAAATTAACATAAATAACAGTTTAACTTCGTCAAAAATATATATCGCTATATTTTCCTTAATTAGTTTCGAGATAAACATTTAAATATTGCGCTAATTTAACAGCCTCTTGCTCAATTTGAGAAAGACTCGTTGGACGATCAACACCTGTTAAAGGAATCTCTCTGCTATCTTTTAAACACATAAATAGTTGGCGCTTAGGATTTAGACCTTCTTCAATTTTCATCTTGATAGACTTGATTTCGCTAAAAATAAATTTCAATTTAAGCTCACGATTTTTTCCAGGAAAACCTTGACGATATAAAACGACCTCATTTGAAGTTTGATTATACTCGTTATACCCAAATCCAATATCCCACCAAATAGTTAACCAAAGAAAAATTCCTAAAATAGATCCTACTGTACCGTAAAATAAAAGTACTATACCTTGTGGTAAAAAAGTAATATTACTTGAATCAGAGAATATCAATAGATTAACATTAAAATAACTCGACAATCCTGTTAAAAAAAAACCAATACCTCCTAAACTCACAATTATTGCCCAAGATACGTTACTTAATCTCCTTGATCCCACTAGATAAGATCTAATGGTAGATTCACTTGCCATAATTTTTTAGTATAATTTATTTTAAAATATCTACAGACATTGTTAAAGTATCTGTAGAAAATATATTAGTTTAGATCTAAATTAATCTAATTGTTTTGAAACCGAAATAAAGTCCAGCAGCTAAACTGAACATTAAGACTAACAATAAAACGTAACCAATAAGAGTACTCATAAGGCTTATTTGGTAATTAATAATAAACTTTACTAGAATAATACCATAACTTAATAAATATAAATATTATTCTAGTAGAAATCTTAGGATTTATCAGTATTTAAACACCCAATTAGAATACAAAAAATATTTTTTAGCTATAAAATTTTAAAAATAGCAAAGTTAAATATGATGTTTAATAAAATAGACATCAAAAATGTAACAACATTTGACTGATCTTTATAGTTCTGAAAATTGACCTAAAAACTACTTCAAATGATTAATGTTTAAGTTTTTAAACCTTCTATAATTCCTCGCCAAAAAATACCAATAAATTTACCAATAGTTGTCCCAAACGCGAATCTAATACTATCACCTAATAAATATAATATTTCATCTATTCGGCTTGATAAAAAATCATAAATTTCAATGGTTGTTACAGTTATTAGTGAATGTGCTTCTAAATCAAATAATTTTTTTGATCGATTAGCATAAATTATGCGATAATAAATACCTTTTGAACGGATAACCCAAATACCATACTGGCAATTGTATAAATTTTTTGGGTAGCTTACATAACGTTTTAATCGTGTTTGCCAAGCTAAATTATTGCGAAACCTGTCAAAATTACGAGAAGATAGAAAATTAGATCGATATAGAATTTGACGAACAGAATTAATTATTGAAAATTCACTAATTATAATTTGCATTACGCAATTACTAATTTCAATAATTAAATTATCAAATAGAACTTCTAAAAACTTATCAGAAGCTACAACATAGACAGGATCAAATGTATTTTGAAAAATTTTTGTATTCGAATTTAATAACTCTAAAAAGGGAACTTTCAATATAATGTTTGAATTTTCTATTAAAAACTGGAAATAAATAGAACGTGAAACGAGTGTTGGCCGAATATTTACTGTTGAACCATAACAATTCGTTAGAAAATCTTCTGTAGATAATTTAACTAAATCTACTAACATAGCTTTATCATCGAAAGAATTCAATTCACATTTTATTAAATCTAAAAACTTAGTTTCAATATTCAAGACTATTATTTTTAACAAATCACGTTTTATAACATCACGAAGAATATCTGTACTAAGTAAAAAATTCCCTTTATTTTTTAGATTAGAAGATAGTTTATACTGTAAACGAAGAAACAGTTTATCTACTTTTTTTCTTTTAGTTAAAGAAAAAAGCGAACTACGAGTCAACATTGGAACTATTTATTAATAAGTGTCTATATAAGTTAAAAATATAAGACAAACTAAAGTCGTTAATAAAATAGAAACGACTTTAGTTTAACCGATTAATCCATTTTTATCACTATAGAGATAATGTATCAGGAGCAAATCGCTGTAACTCAATTAACATTCCTGCTGTCAAACTCATCCAAGCCGTTAATAATACAGGTGCAGTTGAAAGGTATTTAAGTAAATTTTTATCCATAATTAATTATAAATATTACAAATTTGAACGGTGAAATGATTAGCGAGGTGATACTGTTACTTCATCTCCAGCTACAAGAAGTTCACCTGTAACTAATTCATTCCATGCTGATAATGGCCATAAAAACCCTGATGCCATCATACCAAGTGCAACTGGAACATCAATGATAATTTCACTTTCATTTGGTTTATCAGTTTTCTTAGCATATTGAAGATAACTTCTTCCAGCCCAACCAATCCAACCTGTAGTGTATAAGAAACCTATACCTGGAAGTATAAACTCACCTGCATGACTCGGACGTCCATCAGCAATTAAATGAGGTAAGCCATCAGAACCGCATAATAATCCTTGTTTACCATATTTATCAAAACGGGCATCCGTTTTAGCGATTTGTTCTTGTAAGGCTAAATACGCCGGTGTATCTACCTCGTAGTTACTTAATCTTGCAGAGAGTTTTTTTACGCTTGCTGCTTGACGTTTTTTAAATACAGCAGAATCCTTACAAGGAACAAGACCACTCACATCAGCTGATGCAGCAAATGGGGTAATAAAAAATAGACTAAATGTTAAAATACTAAGAAACCAACGTTTCATAAGGAATTGAATTACTAAAGATTTTAATAATTTATTAACAAACTTTTTTAAGCAATAAGTTTTATTATACAACTAGAAGTACGAATTCTAACATATTCTTAAACAAGTCTTATAGCTATTAATTTAATAAATTAAACACTACAGTTTTTTGTATTGTAGTAAAGTTAAGGAAAATTTAATATATAACTTAAAAAAGTTTTAATATAAACATAGGGACTAATCTATCAATGACTAATTTTTTATTTTTGTGTAAGACGTTTCAGTTCTTCTTGAAAGTACAATACAGCACGGTTAGATTTTCCACCCACGATTAAATTAGTTAAATCTTCAACTTGCCAAACCTGTGAATATGAAATAAAACTTATATAAACACTAACCATTAATAAAAGAAACGAAAAATAAACTAAGGGTATTCCAGAATCGGTTTTAATCTGAAGGCCAGTTGTTGTTATGAATTCAGAAAAGGTAACAGATGTTTGGGAATTTATTCGAATAGGCTGACCAATTACGGATTCCTGAACTAATTTTCCATTGTTATCATAAAAAAATAGATTACCAGCTAAATCATTAATCAAAATAATATAATTAGTTCGGAATCCAGTATTCAAAGTTATTGGGATCGACCCGACCCAGACCTTTCGACCATTGGTATTTATTTTTTTTACTGGAACCTGTATTATTTGTTCGTTATTAATTTTAATTTTCAAACCTAAAACATCCCAATCAGTCTGGTAAAGCGTAATACCATTGAAAATAAATGGTTCATTAACAAATATTGTTTTTCGCTTTATTTCAAAACCCCGATTATCAAGTAGCGATAAATCAGAATAAAATTGATTGGTTTTAAATTCATTGGTATACGTAATCCAAAAATCATTAACACGCCAAGAAAAAGATTGTGGAATATAACTAATGTTTCCAGACTTTAGTAAATTTTGAACATGAAAAACTTCACCACGTGGAATTATTTGTTGCGCGGTATAACCATTAAACGCACTCCACGTGGAGCCTATAATTAAAAATAGAATACTGAAGTGAACAAAAATTGGACCTACTCTTCCTAGTAAACCTGAATAAGCATAAGTTTTATCATTTTGGCGGAATAAATGGTAATCTTTTTTGTGCACTTTAAATGCTAAATTGTTAGATGAAGCATCTTGAATATTTACAGAATTTAATCGTTCAAATTGTTTGGGATTTTTTCGAAATTGCCAAAGTTTAAATTTTTTTAGTAGTGGTAATTGCGTGGTAAAAGTACAAGCAATAAGAGATGAAGCAAATACAAAAAGAATGAATGCAAACCAATAGGACGTATAAATCTTATTTAAACTTAAGAAAGTAATAAAACGCCAATCTACGAAACCAAAAATCGCTTGACTTTCAGGGTAATTCATCTGGTAAAAAGCAGTACTTTGATCCTGTTCAATAAATGTACCAATTGCTATTAAAAAGCCAATAAAAAGCAACATGCCTATTGCGAATTGTAAATTCGCAAGTTGACGTAAAATAGAATTTGGAGAAAAATTTTTAATAGTTATCATTTTTAAACTGAATCAAATCAATTCATATAAATAATATACGCAAATTTAACCTTGTCAAAAGGACAAGTATATATTATATTCTATAATGCATACTATCAGTGCCGGGATAGCTCAGTTGGTAGAGCAGTGGATTGAAAATCCTCGTGTCTCCAGTTCAAATCTGGATCCTGGCAATAATTAGGTTAATATAGAGAAGTTTAATATGAATTTGAATATAATTCAAAGTCAGGGAGGTAGTTTTTGGTCATTTAGTTATTATTTGATATTCAAATGTTCTGTCTTTAATACCGGCATCAACCCTGCCGAATAAAAATTATATATACATTCCAAAACCTCAATCGATAACGCATTAGCTCCCAACATCCCTTTCATAAATTGTAAACCTTCTTCAATGTCACGTGGATCTGAATATCTATCAACCACTAGTGCATTTGCGTCTTTCCATATATGCTTTTTTTGCCCGTCAATTAGCATTATAATGAATTAAATTTTTAAGGGCCTTAAAGATATAGTAATCAACCGTTAAATAGTTTATCGTAGCTCATAATTAGCCTAGAAAGTTTATTATTGAAAAGATAAATATTAGTTAACTTTGCTTGACCTAAAGTTATTAATCCTAGAAATATAAGAAACCTCGCACAATACATTAAATAAACTTATTAATAATATAAATAAAAGCTAACCTCGTGTAGGTAGCCTTAATGATAAATTATTAATTAAAGAATAATAAGTTCTATAGTACCTTTTATATCTATATATAAAATATAGCAATCTGTAAAGTATAACTCTTAAACAAGGAGGTTGTC